GTTATTCAAAAGGTCCAATAATGTATATATGTTGGACTTTTTGAGGCAATTATAGATTCTGGGAGGCAATTCTGATTGATCAATAAAAATAGATTTCAACGCCATTTTTTTTTTTTTTTTTTTTAGTTTAGCCAATTTATCATAAAAGGTAAAAGGGGGTAAAGGAACTATGTGTTGATTGTCCTCTAAATTGAAATTTTCTTCTTTGGTATGTAAAAAGGGAATCAATAAATCAATTAACTTCCGGGAGGCTTCGTGAAGTGCTTCTTTAGGAGTTAAACTTCCATTTGTCCATATTTCGAGAAATAGTATCTCTTTGTTACCATTTTCATAAGAATGAATACTATGATTCGCATTTCGAACAGGCATGAATACAGGATCTATAGGATAACTTCCATCTTGAAAGGTATTTGGCGCTTTTATAAGATATCCGCGATTCTTCTCTATTTGTAATTCAATAACCAACTCAATGGGTTCCGTCAAGTTAGCAATATGCTGTGTATTATCGACGATTTCTACATAAGGCGGTAAGATGATATCTTGAGCAGTTACATATCCAGGGCCCCTGACACAAATAGACGCCTCAGAAGTTCCATAGAGATTACTTCTCAATACGATTTCTTTCAAATTCATTAAAATTTCATGTACTGATTCTTGAATACCCATTATGGTAGAATATTCGTGTGATATTTTATCAGATTTTGCGCGTGTGATACATGTTCCTTCGATTTCTCCAAGCAAAGCTCTTCGCATCGCAATGCCTATTGTGTCTGCTTGACCTTTCATAAGCGGAGACAGAATAAAGCGCCCATACAAAAGACGCTTACTGTCTGCTGCTGATTCAACGCACTTCCACTGTAGTGTCCGAGTAGATACTGTTATTTTCTCTCGAACCATAATAATATTATTTGATCTGATCATTGAATCATTTATTTCTCTTGTTTCTCTTGCTAGTGAAATATCTTCAATTTTGATTTCTACACACGTCTTTTTTTCGGGGGTCTACAGCCATTATGTGGCATAGGGGTTACATCCCGTACGAAAGTTAATAGTATACCACTTCTGCGAATAGCTCGTAATGCTGCGTCTCTTCCGAGACCGGGACCTTTAATCATGACTTCTGCTCGTTGCATACCTTGATCTACTACTGCACGAATAGCATTTGCCGCTGCGGTTTGAGCAGCAAATGGCGTCCCTCTTCTTGTACCTCGGAAGCCACAAGTACCGGCAGAGGACCAAGAAACCACTCGCCCTCGTACATCTGTAACAGTCACAATGGTATTATTGAAACTTGCTTGAATATGAATAACCCCTTTTGGTATTTTACGTATACTCTTACGTGAACCAATACGTCCACGTGAACCCTTTTTCGGTATAGCTTTTGCCATATTTTATCATCTCATAAATTTGAGTCAGAGATATATGGATATATCCATTTCATGTCAAAAAAGATCCCCTTCTTATTTGTATATTGGGTCTTTAACGAGTCTTATTATCCTTGTCTTTGTTTATGTCTTGGGTTGGAACAAATTACTATAATTCGTCCCCGACGACGGATTAGTCGACATTTTTCACAAATTTTACGAACAGAAGCTCTTATTTTCATATTTGCCACTCCTTACTTTAATTTTGAATCTATTTCTTGGAAGAAAATAAGTTTATTGAAATGTTCGATTTCGAATCGTATTCCTGCGAAAGAAATAGTGAAGTTGAAAAAACACCTAATCTTTCGAATCTTTGTTGCGGAGTCGATAAATTATACGACCTCTGGTTGAATCATAACGACTTACTTCAATTTTGACTCTATCTCCTGGCAATATTCGTATAAAACTACGTCGGATCTTTCCTGAAACATAACCTAGAATCATATCTTCATTATCTAAACGAACCCGGAACATGCCGTTGGGAAGAGATTCAGTAATTAAACCTTCATGAATCCATTTTTGTTCTTTCATTCCAGGTAAAACCTCCTTGAAGTATCAACTAGTGGAGGAAAAACCCTATTAGACATAGACAACCCACCCCTTCTCTTTTCTTTTTCACAAAAAAGAGGTTTCCTATTCAATTCGGATATTAGAAAGATTACCATATATAACACAAAATTTCTCCGCCTATTCTTTCTAGTCGAGCCTCCTGGTCTGTCATTATACCCCGAGAAGTAGAAAGAATTACAACCCCCATCCCACCCAAAATTCTAGGAATTCTTTGATAGTTAGAATAGATTCGTAGACCCGGCCGGCTGATCCGTTTTAAATTTAAAAGATTTCGATAAGTCCTTTTCCTATTCCTTCTATGTCGTAGGGTTAAAACCAAAAAAGATTTGTTGTTTTCTCGATGTTTTCTCACATTTTCGATAAAACCCTCGCGTAAAAGTATTTTAACAATACTTTGGCTGATATTAGTAGATGCTACTCGAACCACGCTTTTTCTATACATATCGGCATTTCGTATAGAGGTTATTATGTCAGCAATAGTATCACTACTCATAATTAATTAAAAG